AACTCTTGGTACGTTGTTGAATCGAAATAAGGAATGCCAATCTTTCAGAATTTTGTCATCATCCAGTTGTTCTCGAATTGGCCCCTTCAATACTTCGAGATATAATAATGCGACAAAAGAATCGGATCCCACGACTCCAATTAGGGATTTGTTGGGCCCTTTAGGTACTATTGTACCTAAAATAGTAAATCTTTGTTCATCTTACTCTTTAAGAACTTTTAATCAAGTCTTTTTAAAGAAATATTTGTTACTTGAAAATTTTCAACAGACTTTCCAAGTGCTTCAAGTACTTCCATTTCAATACTGTTTCCTAGATGAAAATAGGAGGATCTATAATCCCGATCCATGCAGTAACATCATTTGGAATTCATCCCATTTGAATTGGTGTTTTCTCCATCACGATTATTGTGAAGAAGCATGGAAAATAATTAGCCTTGGACAATTCCTTTGTGAAAATTTATGTCTATTGAAATACGGATCACGCATTAAAAAATCTGGTCAAATTTTCATTGTTCATGTTGACTCTTTAGTTATAAGATCAGCTAAGCCCTATTTGGTCACTCCAGGAGCAACTGTTCATGGCCATTATGGGGAAACCTTTTCTAAAGGAGATACATTAATTACATTTATATATGAAAAATCGAGATCCGGTGACATAACGCAAGGTCTTCCAAAAGTGGAACAAATCTTAGAAGTTCGTTCAATTGATTCAATATCGATGAACCTCGAAAGAAGAGTTGAAGGTTGGGACGAACGTATCCAAAGGATTCTTGGGATCCCCTGGGGATTTTTGATTGGAGCTGAACTAACCATAGCCCAAAGTCGTATCTCTTTGGTTAATAAGATCCAAAAGGTTTATCGATCTCAGGGGGTACAGATCCATAATAGACATATAGAGATTATTGTACGTCAAGTAACATCAAAAGTGTTGGTTTCAGAAGATGGAATGTCTAATGTTTTTTTACCTGGGGAATTGATTGGATTGTTGCGAGCAGAGCGAGCAGGGCGTGTTTTGGACGAAGCGATCTGTTATCGGGCAATCTTATTGGGAATAACGAAGTCATCTCTGAATACTCAAAGTTTCATATCCGAAGCGAGTTTTCAAGAAACTGCTCGAGTTTTAGCAAAAGCTGCTCTACGAGGTCGTATTGATTGGTTGAAAGGCCTGAAAGAGAACGTTGTTCTGGGGGGGATTATACCGGTTGGTACCGGATTCAAAAAATTAGTACATCGTTCAAAGCAAGACAAAAACATTCATTTGAAAATAAAAAGTAAAAATCTATTCGAGTTAGAAATAAGAGATATTTTGTTACACCAGAAAGAATTCTTTTGTTCTTGCGCCCAAACACTTTCCATGAGACATCAGACCAATCATTTACGTAATGGAATTTATTAATTCCTAACAAGAGGTTCGTTTGAACTCTCTGGTCCGATTATGGATTTGGTAATCAATGAAATAAAAAATCAAGAATAAAATTCATGGTTTGGGTCGTAGATCAATGGTCAATCCTGGTAGAAGGTTCCGTCGGAACAATTTTTTATTTCACAGGGTACTTAATCTCTTTGAAAAAAAAAGAAAGAGAAAGTGTGGGAAAATGGGAAGACGATATTGGAACATCAATTTGGAAGAAATGATGGAAGCAGGAGTTCATTTTGGTCATGGTACTAAGAAATGGAATCCTAGAATGGCTCCTTATATCTCTGCAAAGCGTAAAGGTATTCATATTACAAATCTTACTATAACTGCTCGTTTTTTATCAGAAGCCTGCGATTTAGTTTTTGATGCAGCAAGTAGGGGAAAAAAATTCTTAATAGTTGGCACCAAAAAGAAAGCAGCGGATTTAGTAGCATCAGCAGCAATAAGGGCTCGATGTCATTATGTTAATAAAAAATGGCTTGGTGGTATGTTAACGAATTGGTCTACCACAGAAACAAGACTTCAGAAGTTCAGGGACTTAAGAGCAGAACAAAAGATGGGGAAACTCAACCGTCTCCCCAAAGGAGATGCAGCAATGTTGAAGAGAAAGTTATCTACCTTGCAAACATATCTGGGTGGGATCAAATATATGACGGGATTGCCTGATATTGTAATTATCGTTGATCAGCAAGAAGAATATACGGTTCTTCGAGAATGTGTCATTTTGGGTATTCCGACGATTTGTTTAATCGATACAAATTGTGACCCAGATCTTGCAGATATTTCTATTCCAGCCAACGATGATGCTATAGCTTCGATTCGATTGATTCTTACCAAATTAGCATCTGCAATTTGTGAGGGCCATTCTAGTTCTATAAAAAATGGTTGATTATCTTATCATTAAGAAGAAGAAGATTAGTTTGTTTTTGGTGAACTTTCTTTTTTGGAGTTTGAACTATGTTTTGAATATTGAATAATATTGAATAAAAAAGATAAAATGATTGGTGTTTTTTTATGGGATTTCTCGGGATCCTAAATATAAGATTCATAACTGAAATTCATGAATGAACGTAGATGAATTGAGAAAGAGATAGTTGAATCAAAATAATTCCTTTTTTGAAGTTCGATTTCTGTTAGAGGACAATATGAATATTCTACCATGTTCCATTAAAACACTCAAAGGGTTATACGATATATCAGGTGTAGAAGTAGGCCAACATTTATATTGGCAAATAGGAGGTTTACAAATTCATGCCCAAGTACTTATCACTTCTTGGGTTGTAATTGCTATCTTATTAGGTTCAGTCATCATAGCTGTTCGGAATCCACAAACCATTCCGCCCGACGGTCAGAATTTTTTCGAATATGTCCTTGAATTTATTCGAGACTTGAGCAAAACTCAGATTGGAGAGGAGTATGGTCCTTGGGTTCCATTTATAGGAACGATGTTCCTATTTATTTTTGTTTCTAACTGGTCAGGTGCTCTTTTACCTTGGAAAATCATAAAGTTACCTCATGGTGAGTTAGCTGCGCCCACGAATGATATAAATACTACTGTTGCTTTAGCTTTACTCACGTCAGCGGCATATTTCTATGCCGGTCTTAGCAAAAAAGGATTGGGATATTTCGGGAAATACATTCAACCAACTCCAATACTTTTACCTATTAATATCCTAGAAGATTTCACAAAACCTTTATCTCTTAGTTTTAGACTTTTCGGAAATATATTGGCTGATGAATTAGTAGTTGTTGTTCTTGTTTCTTTAGTGCCTTCAGTAGTTCCTATACCTGTCATGTTTCTTGGATTATTTACAAGTGGTATTCAAGCTCTGATTTTTGCAACTTTGGCTGCGGCTTATATAGGTGAATCCATGGAAGGTCATCATTGACTAACTTTTTAAATAGTCTTTTTGGAAGCTTATCCCAATTAAAGCAATGCGGGGGGTGAAATAGAATTCACTGGGTTGTAGAATAAAACGCAAATAGCTAATATATCTATGAAGAAAGTAGGGGTCCCTACTACATATATGTAATGCCTATAGTATCAATCCTTGTGTATGTTTCGAAGAATGGTTCCAGAATAGGATTTAATAGAATAAAAAATGCAGGTGATTTACGTTATGGAAGAAAAAAAGTATATGTTATTTACTAGTTAGATAAGAATTACCCAAAATATCTTTTTTTTTCTAGCCCACTGCATTTAGATGGATTCCCTTATCAGTCCTTTTTCTATCTTGTCTGTGATTGTGAATTGAATGAAAGGATAGAAGAGTTTAGAAACAAGAAAATGCAATGACTAAAACCTTAAACATATCTATTTACATAAAACTCCATCATGGGTAGAAAGGAAAAACGGTAGATCGAAGTAGTTCTGACAATTCAGTAATATTAGGATTTCCATTTGGAGTTTTTAGCTACTTCGACCCGATATATTTTAGTGATAAAGATTAAAAAAGAAAAAATAAGTGATAAGTGTAGTAAAGTAAAAAGTCAAAGTAGAAGTAGATTAAGTACTAATTCATTGGTTGGTTGTATCATTAACCATTTCTTTTTTTTGTGCGAGGAACTTACCATGAATCCACTTATTTCTGCTGCATCCGTTATTGCTGCTGGATTGGCTGTAGGGCTTGCTTCTATTGGACCTGGGGTTGGTCAAGGTACTGCTGCGGGCCAAGCTGTAGAAGGTATTGCGAGACAACCAGAAGCAGAAGGTAAAATACGAGGTACTTTATTGCTTAGTCTGGCTTTTATGGAAGCTTTAACAATTTATGGACTGGTCGTGGCATTAGCTCTTTTATTTGCAAATCCTTTTGTTTAATGTTGAATTTTATCGTAGAATCAAAATGTAAAAAGTAAAAAAAAAGGGGGGGCGAGCGGAGTGATAAAAAAAGAACTCTGTTCTTTGTTAGTCCTATCTATAAGAGGAGAGCATATGAAAAATAGAACCGATTCTTTTGTTTCCGTGGGACACTGGCCATCCGCTGGGAGTTTCGAGTTTAATACCGATATTTTAGCAACAAATCCAATAAATCTAAGCATAGTGCTGGGTGTATTGATTTTTTTTGGAAAGGGAGTGTGTGCGAGTTGTGTATTTCAAAAATAGGTTGGATTTCACCGGCTGCACTTTCTTTATATTTATTTCTTCTTTTTTATAGCAGAAATAGAAAAAAGGGGGTGCACAATCTCAACGAATTCCTTCGGAATTGGATTTCATTCATAAATCCTATGTAAGAACCATAGCATTTCGTGACTAATTGGTAAATGAACTTTGATTTTCTATCAACCAATAATGTTGAGGTCTTTTACATGGTTAAAGATAAATTGTTTGAAGTCCAGGCACAGCATAGCATGGTACTCTTTCTACCACTACGTTAGTACCAAAATGGTTTCAAAATGATAAAAAAAAAAAGGAAGAATTGGAAATTTATCCGATGTAGAACACTCATAAGGATAAACTTATTTGAACCATTTACTGGAAAGATAGGTATCTCCCCCCCTTTTTTTTATCCACTGCCGAATCGGCGACCTATGTATTGTATAAAAAAAGAAATTTTTGGAATTTTTTTTATTTAAAACTTTAAAA